GTACACAATGGTGTGCGTTTTTGCATCATTATATACACACAACACATACTTGCAACTCGTTGAGAGCGTCAATCGAGCCTTATCATGGTTTTGGGGTTTGACATGAATTATTAAGGTGATCGGGGCGTTTAAGGGGGAAAGGGGGTTTGTCGCGCGAAGCTTTCTCCTGGTTTAGTAAAGAGGGGGGCAGAATAATAGGAATTTGTGGGTTGATAATTGATAGTTTATGCACTTGATATCACTTATGCAATTCTTTTATGAATGCTAATGAAGTACTACACTATGGGAAATTTCTCGCAAGGAAAATGTTCAACCGTGACGAGTAACATTAGGAAGGATTCGCCAAATGCCAAGTGAAAGTAAGCGGAAAAAAAAATACCAAATGCATATAAGTGAACGCTCGGCATGGTGGGTAAAGGACTATATGTACTCTACCATTAACTTATGCAAGCTTAAACCAATTTATGGGTAAATATAAATTTATTGCCCTGAAAAAGGAACCAAATGCCAGGAATAGTTCACCATGTGAAACCCCCACAATTTTTGTCCGTGATCTTATCAATCATGCTGTACATTTATTTAAGCTGGTTGGTGGTCTCTTACTGTGCAAATTAAAGTCGTACCGATAATTATATAATAACGCATGGAAATGGGTTTATGAATTTAGTGGGGAATTATAACATTAAAATGTGGAGGATGGACAAGAGTCTTGAAAGTACTGATTAGTATACACCAACTTTTATATAGTATTTCTCGTTAGGTTTAAAAATTTTTTTGGGGAATCCTTGTTAATTATTATTTAAACCTCGATGTATTCTTAATTTTTATCTTAAAACCATTTAATTCAAATAAAGCATATTATATATTTAACCCATATATATGTAATATAATACATAATATGTATTATATTACATATATGTAATATTATGCATAATATGTAATATAGTACATATATGTAATATAATACATATATGTATTTATTTCATACATGTTTGGTTTAATAAAAAATATGTAAACTTTAATATTATATACATACTTCACCAGAAAATAGTTTAGTTTAGAATACTAGCTTTGGGAGTTAGAGGTGGAGGTTCAAATCCTTCTTTTCTGGTCTCAGGGAGGATTTTAACCTCCGATCTCCGGCTTACAAGACCGGCGCTTTAATATTAAGCTACTGGGACAGTTTCATTCTAGGGCTTTATTCTCCATTCATCCGGCGAGTGGGGCAAGTACTAGGAATAGTATAAAGTAAAGGGCTGATGCTACTTGTCCAATAATAATGAATGGGTGCTCTACTGGCATTCCTCCGATTCAGGTTAGGATAATAACGTCAGCTACAAGTGTTCAAAATAGGAATTGTGTCAAAGGACGGAATGTGAGTCCTCGTTGTTTAGATGTGTGAAGAATTGGGACTACTATAAGGACGAGAATAGAGAATAGTAGGGCTAAAACTCCTCCTAGTTTGTTAGGGATTGAGCGTAGAATTGCGTAAGCAAATAGGAAATATCATTCTGGCTTAATGTGTGGTGGCGTAACTATAGGATTTGCAGGGGTGAAATTGTCTGGGTCTCCTAGTAGATTTGGAGAAAATAGGGCTAGAGAGGTAAGTGCAAGAAGTATAATTGCAAAGCCTAGAAGATCTTTATAGGAGAAGTATGGGTGGAAAGAGATTTTGTCTGCATCTGAGTTTAGTCCTGCTGGATTATTTGATCCTGTTTCATGAAGGAAAAGTAGGTGAAGAATTGTAACTGCTGCAATTACAAATGGGAATAGGAAGTGGAAGGCAAAGAACCGGGTGAGCGTGGCGTTATCTACGGAGAAGCCACCTCAAATTCATTGTACTAGTATATTTCCTACATATGGGACTGCTGATATAAGGTTAGTAATTACTGTTGCTCCTCAGAATGATATTTGTCCTCATGGAAGGACATAGCCAACAAAGGCAGTCATTATTACAAGAAGAAGAAGGACTACACCAATATTTCAAGTTTCTTTGTAAAGATAAGAGCCATAGTAAAGACCTCGAGCGATATGGGCGTAGATGCAGATGAAGAAGAAAGAAGCTCCATTTGCATGTATATTACGAATTAGTCATCCATAGTTTACATCTCGACAAATATGTGTTACAGAGGAGAATGCAGTTGCAATATCAGAGGTGTAATGTATGGCAAGGAATAGTCCGGTTAGGATTTGAGTTGCTAGACAGAGTCCTAAAAGTGAGCCAAAGTTTCATCAGGCTGAAATATTAGAAGGGGCAGGAAGGTCGACTAGTGCGTCGTTAGCGATTTTTAGTAGGGGGTGGGTTTTTCGTAGGCTTGCCATTAGGGTTTCTATAGTTGAATAACAACGGTGGTTTTTCAAGTCATTGGTCTCGGTTAAAATCCGGGTAGAAATTATGCTGTTTTTCACATTTGTTTTTTCAGTTGGGTTTGTTTTAGGGATGGTTGCAGTTGCTTCAAATCCTTCACCTTATTATGGGGCATTAAGTCTAGTGTTATGTTCAGGATCTTCTTGTGCTATTTTAGCGATTTCTGGGTCAAGTTTCTTGGCGCTTGCTTTGTTTTTAATTTATTTGGGGGGGATGGTAGTAGTATTTGGTTATACTGCTTCTTTAGCGGCTGATCCTCATCCTGAGGCTTGAGGTGATGCGTCTGTGTTTGAGGTTTTTATGTTTTTATTCTTAGGAGTAGTAGTGGGTTTAGTGTATGCGTCTCCTCATATTTCTAAGTTTGGGGCTGAAGTTTATAGTAATTGTAAGGAGCTTTCTTTAGTTCGAGGGGACACTGGAGGGGTGGCTATACTTTATTCTTCTGGAGGGCCAGTATTATTATTGAGTGCTTGAGTGTTGTTGGTAACTTTGTTTGTAGTACTTGAGTTAACACGGGGACGAGGACGAGGGGCCTTGCGAGCTGTTTAGTTTAAGGCTAGTAAGGTTGCTAGTGTAGTTGTGATTAGGAAAATTGTTAAGTAGGTCTTGATTATTCCTTGTTGTGCATCATTAGTAATAGTTGACATTTTTAGTTGAGTTGAAGTTAGTCCTTTAGGGCCTGCGGCTTCAAATCAGGTTTGATCTACTAGTTGGTTAGCTATTGTTTGTCCTAGGATAAGGTTAAGTTTAGGAACTAAACGGTGGACTGTTGCGGGGAAGTACCCAAGTATATTAGAGAAATTGTGGAGTTTAATGATTGGGGTGGTTTTGAATTGTTTGGAGGTGAGATTGGCTAGTTCTATTGCTGTAAGGAGTCCAACAATCGTGACTAGTAGGGCTGCTAATTTTAACGTAGGGGGCATGGTTATAATAGGGGTTTTTGTAGGAAGGGCGTTAGATGTAAGAATAAGTCCCGCTACAATGCTCCCTCATGCTAGTCGTTTGATGGGGTTAATTACTGCTGGGTCATTCTCATTAATTGGGGAAAGGGCGAGGAATCGGGGTGTTCCCATAGTAACAAAGAAAACAACTCGGAAGCTGTATACTGCTGTAAAAGAAGTGGCAATGAGAGTGAGGATTAAGGCTCAGGCGTTTAGGTAAGAAGTGTTTAAGGCTTCAATAATTGCATCTTTGGAGAAGAATCCTGCAAGGAAGGGGGTTCCAGTTAGGGCCAGGCTTCCAATTGTTAAGCAGGTAGATGTAAATGGGGCAAGGTTATGTATTCCTCCTATTTTTCGAATGTCTTGTTCATCGTTTAGGCTGTGAATAATGGATCCAGAGCACAAGAATAGTATGGCTTTAAAGAAGGCGTGTGTACAAATGTGGAAGAATGCTAGTTGGGGTTGATTTAGTCCGATAGTTACTATTATTAATCCTAGCTGGCTAGAGGTTGAGAAAGCTACAATTTTTTTGATGTCATTTTGGGTTAAGGCGCAGGTTGCGGTAAATAGTGTTGTTAGAGCTCCTAAGCAGAGGCAAATAGTTAGGGCTGTTTGGTTGGTTTGGGTTAAAGGATGAAGGCGGATGAGTAAAAAGATTCCTGCTACAACCATAGTACTTGAGTGGAGTAGAGCAGATACTGGTGTAGGGCCTTCTATGGCTGAAGGGAGTCATGGGTGAAGGCCAAATTGTGCGGATTTGCCTGTTGCAGCAATAATAAGACCAAGCAGGGGTAGTGTTATATCAATGTCTTGTGACAGAGAAAAGATTTGTTGTATTTCTCATGAGTTGAGGTTTATTGCAAATCAGGCTATGCTTATGATTAGTCCAATGTCTCCGACTCGGTTGTAGATTACAGCTTGAAGAGCAGCGGTGTTAGCATCAGCCCGGCCATATCATCAGCCAATGAGTAGGAATGATATGATTCCTACACCTTCTCAGCCGATAAATAGTTGGAATATGTTGTTGGCTGTAACCAAAATAATTATGGCAATTAGGAATATCAGTAGGTATTTAAAAAATCGGCTCATATAGGGGTCTTCGTGTATGTATCAGGAGGCAAATTCAAGAATAGATCATGTTACGTATAAAGCAATTGGAGTAAAAATAATAGAGTATGAGTCAAATTTTAGGCTGATGTTAATATTGAATGTTGAGGTATTCATTCAGTGTCAGGTGGTAGTAATGGTTTCAATACCTTGATCTAAAAAAATAAATAGGGGTAGTAGGCTAATAAAGAATGAAGTGCTGACTGCAGTTTTAACATGTGTTAGGGCTCAATTAGCAGTTTTTGGTGTGGGGTCAATTGTGGTCAGAATTGGGTAAGCTAACAGTGCGAAGATAAGTGTTAATGATGAAGTTAGGATTAAGGCGGTTTGCATAGCCTCTGCTTGGATTTGCACCAAGAGTCTTTGGTTCCTAAGACCAACGGATGACTGTTATCCTTCAAAGGCCGAGTGAGCCGCAGATTTTAACTGCGGTGGTAAAGATTAGCAGTCTCTACTGCATTCAGGCCTCTCTCGGCGGATAAGGGGGTTTGAACCTCTGTCTTTGGAATCACAATCCAACATTTTGTTTAAACTATATCTGCAGAAGAATCATCCTCACATGAATTCGGGTTTGAGGACGAGAAGAATTACTGGGATTAGGTGGAGGGCAATTAGTAGGTGTTCTCGGGTGTGGTAAGGTGTGAGTCCAATAATGTGTGCTGGAACAGGTCCTCGTTGGGTCATTAGGAATATGTAGAGAGAATATCCTGCGGTAATTAGTGTGCCTGCTCCTGTTAGGATGAGGGTCCATGGAGATCAGTTAAATAAGGTAGTAATAATCATTACTTCTCCTATTAAATTGGGTAGAGGAGGGAGTGCTAAGTTAGCCAAGTTAGCAATAAATCATCAAGTGGCCGTTAGTGGGAAAAGTATTTGTAATCCTCGGGCAAGAACTATTGTTCGGCTGTGTGTTCGTTCGTAAGCGGTGTTTGCCAGACAGAAAAGGGCGGATGAGACAAGTCCATGGGCGATTATTAAAATAATTGCTCCAGTTAGGCCTCATGGTGTTTGAATAAGAATGCCCCCTGCTACTAGGCCTATGTGGCTTACTGAGGAGTAAGCGATTAGGGATTTTAGGTCTGTTTGTCGTAAGCAAATTGATCCAGTTATGATAATGCCTCAGAGGGCTAGGATAATAAATGGGTAGGCTATTTCTTGTGTAAGTGGGTCGAGGATTGAAGTTATTCGGATTAGTCCATAGCCTCCGAGTTTTAGAAGAACCGCTGCTAGGACTATTGATCCAGCAATTGGTGCTTCTACATGTGCTTTAGGGAGTCAAAGATGGACGCCATAAAGAGGTATTTTAACTAAGAAGGCAAGAAGGCATCCGGCTCATCAGATTTTGTCTCCTCAGGATGTTAAGGCTAGTGCTTGGTTGTAGTTAAGGGTTAATATGGATAAGCTCCCTGTTGAGCTTTGAAGTGCGAGAAGGGCAACTAAAAGTGGTAGGGACCCTGCTAAGGTATAAAATAAAAAGTATGTTCCTGCATTTAGTCGTTCTGCTTGATTACCTCATCGTGTAATAAGTATTAGGGTAGGAACGAGTGTTGCTTCAAATATAATGTAGAATATAATAATTTCTGTTGCCCCGAAGGCTAGGATTAGGAAAGCTTGAAGGGATGTTAGTAGGCTGATGTAGATTCGTTGTCGGGAGATAGGTTCAGTTCGAATATGATTTTGGCTGGCGAGGATTATTAGGGGAAGAAGTCAGCATGTTAGGGCAAGTAGGGGGGCGGATAGTGGGTCAATTGCTGTGTAAGAGTTGGCTATTGTTCAGCCTGTCTCTGATGTTCAATTAAGTCATGAGAGGCTAAGGAGGGCAATGATGAGGCTGTGAGTAATTGAAGCGGTTCATACCCATTTTTTAGGGGTTAATCAAATAGTGGGAAATAGCATAAGGGTTGGGATAAGAATTTTTAGCATTGGAGTAGATTAAAGGCTTCAACCCGGTCTGTTCCGTGGGTTCGTGATGTTGCTACTAGCAGTGCTAGTCCTGTGCTGGCTTCGCAGGCGGAGAAGGCAAGGAGGATTAATGGGGCCCCTGAGAAATTTGTTGCTTCTATTTGTAGGGTTCAAAGAGAGAGGGCAACGAATAGTGAAAGTATTATTCCTTCAAGGCATAGGAGGGCGGATAGAAGGTGCGTTCGGCGAAGGGTAAGGCCTACTAGCCCTAGGGTAAATGCTGCACTAAAGCTGAAGAAGGCCGTAGTCATAAGGAAATTATGGACTTTAACCATAATTATCTGAGCCGAAATCAGAAGTCTTTATTTGGACTAATTTCCTATTCTGCTCATTCTAGGCCTCCTTGTGTTCATTCGTAGGCTAGTCCTAGTGTAAGAAGGATAAGAATTGCAGAGGCTAAGGAGAGGGTGTTTAGGGGGTTTTCTAGTTGATTAGCTCAGGGGAGAGGAAGAAGAAGGGCAATTTCTAGGTCAAATAGTAAAAACAGGATGGCTACTAGAAAGAATCGAAGGGAGAAAGGTAGACGAGCGGATCCTAGGGGGTCAAATCCACATTCGTAGGGTGAAAGTTTTTCTGAGTCTGGGTTTATTTGAGGAAGTCAGAAGGAAACTACGACTAGAATGCAGGATAGTGCGGCAGTAATTGTTATGATTGATATAAGTAAGCTCATTATCTTTCCTTGGATTTTAACCAAGATTAGATGGTTGGAAGCCATCTGTACTGTCTTTATACTAGAAAGATTATGATCCTCATCAGTAGATAGAGACGTATAGGAATAGTCAGACTACGTCAACGAAGTGTCAGTATCAGGCGGCTGCTTCAAATCCAAAGTGGTGGCCGGAGGTGAAGTGGTATAGGATTTGACGTAGGAGGCAGACAGCTAAGAAGGAAGAGCCAATAATTACGTGAAGTCCGTGGAATCCAGTTGCAACAAAGAAAGTAGATCCGTATACTCCGTCTGCAATAGTAAAGGGGGCTTCATAGTATTCAAGGCCTTGAAGGAATGTAAAGTAAAATCCTAGTAGAATAGTGAGTGTTAGGGATTGAATGGCTTGTTTTCGTTCCCCTTCCATTAGGCTGTGGTGGGCTCATGTTACAGTTACACCAGAAGCAAGAAGAACAGCTGTATTAAGTAGAGGGACTTCAAAGGGGTCAAGGGTTGTAATTCCTGTAGGTGGTCAGCAGCCCCCTAGTTCTGGGGTAGGTGCTAGGCTGGAGTGGTAGAAGGCTCAGAAGAAACCGGCAAAGAAGAATACTTCTGATGTAATGAAAAGAATCATTCCATATCGAAGTCCTTTTTGAACAGGGGGTGTATGGTGACCTTGGAAAGTTCCTTCTCGAACAACATCGCGTCATCATTGATATATAGTAAGAAGGGTCAGGATTAGGCCAAGAGTTATAAGGGTGGTTGAGTGAAAATGGAATCAAATAGCAGTGCCGGAAGTTAGCAGTAGGGCGCCAATGGCTCCGGTAAGTGGCCAGGGGCTTGGGTCAACCATATGGAATGCGTGTGCTTGGTGGGCCATTAGACGTTTTCTTGTAGGTATAGGCTTAGAAGAAGGACAAAGACGTATGCCTGAATCATGGCTACGGCAACTTCTAGAAGTGTTAGTAGGAAGAGAATTGTGGCTGTAAGGATTGCAACAGTTGGTATGAGAGGAAGGAGAACAAATGCTGCTGTAGCAATTAGTTGAATCAGAAGATGACCTGCTGTAAGATTAGCAGTGAGTCGGACACCGAGGGCAAGAGGTCGAATAAATAGGCTAATGGTTTCGATAATAATAAGAACAGGGATTAGTGGGACGGGTGTTCCTTCTGGAAGAAGATGTCCTAGTGCATGTGTGGGTTGATTTCGCATTCCAATAATTACTGTGGCAAGTCACAGGGGCACTGCAAGACCCATATTAAGAGATAGCTGAGTAGTTGGGGTGAATGTATATGGAAGGAGGCCTAGCATATTTATTGTGATGAGGAATACTATTAGAGATGTAAGGATTACTGCTCATTTATGTCCTCCTTGGTTAATGGGGAGAAGAAGTTGTTGTGTAAATCGGTTAATAAATCATCCTTGGAGTGTTAGGACTCGATTATTAAGTCATCGAGAAGATGGGGTTGGATAAAGAATTCATGGGAGAGCGATTGCAATTGCAATTAGTGGGATTCCTAAATAAGTGGGGCTCATAAATTGGTCGAAGAAGCTTAGTATCATGGTCAGTTTCAGGGTTCAGGTTTAGCTTTTTCAGCTCCTACTGTTGTAGGTTCATTGTTGAAGTTGTGTGCAAGGACTTTTGGCGGGATGACTGTCAGGAAGACGAGTCAGGAGAAGATAAGAATAGCAAATCAAGGGGCCGGATTTAATTGAGGCATATCACTGGGGGTGGTTGGGAGTCACCAATCTTCAGCTTAAAAGGCTGACGCTAGTCCCGATTTAGCTTCCTAGTGAGGCGTCTTCAAGTATTCGTGTAGATCAGTTTTCGAAATGTTCGAGTGGGACAGATTCGACTACGATAGGTATAAAGCTGTGATTTGCGCCGCAGATTTCTGAGCATTGTCCATAGAATACCCCTGGGCGTGAGGCAATAAAAGCTGTTTGGTTAAGTCGTCCTGGGACTGCATCTATTTTAACACCTAGGGCTGGAACAGCTCAGGAGTGAAGTACGTCTTCTGCTGTAACTAGAACTCGGATTGGGGCTTCTATGGGGAYTACTATTCGGTGGTCTGCTTCTAGAAGTCGAAATTGTCCTGGGATAAGGTCTTGTGTGGGAACTATATAAGAGTCAAAGCTAAGGTCTTCATAATCTGTGTATTCGTAGCTTCAGTATCATTGGTGGCCGATAGCTTTAACAGTTAGGTGGGGGTCATTAATTTCATCTATAAGATAGAGGATGCGTAAGGATGGTAGTGCGATCATAATTAGAATTACAGCGGGAAGGATTGTTCAGACAATTTCAATTTCTTGTGAATCAAGAATATATTTATTAGTGAGTTTAGTAGATACTATTGAAACGATAATATAAAGGACTAGCGTACTAATTAAAAAGACAATTATTAGGGCGTGGTCGTGGAAGTGTAAGAGTTCTTCTATAACAGGGGAGGCCGCGTCTTGGAGTCCTAGTTGTGCGGGATGTGCCATTAAGCTCTGGGTTAAGACACGCGGGGTTTTAACCCACAATTTTGCCTTGACAAGGCAAGGTAATGGTTTTACTAGTGTCTTATAAAAGAAAGTGGCAGAGTGGCTATGCAGTTGGCTTGAAACCATCTTATGGGGGTTCGATTCCTCCCTTTCTCGTTATTTTGTTTGTACTTGCACAAATGCTGGCTCTTCAAAGGTGTGATATGGTGGAGGGCAGCCGTGAAGTCATTCGACGTTTGTTATTGTTAGTTCAACTGATGCTACTTCTCGTTTAGCGGCAAATGCTTCTCAAATAATAAATAGGAACATAATTACTGCTACTAGGGAAATTAGTGAGCCAATGGATGAGACCGTGTTTCATAGGGTGTAAGCGTCTGGATAGTCTGAGTATCGACGTGGCATGCCTGCAAGCCCTAGGAAATGTTGTGGGAAGAAGGTTACATTTACTCCAACGAACATAACTCCAAAATGGATTTTTGTTCAGGTGCTGTGAAGGGTATATCCTGTAAATAGTGGGAATCAGTGGACAAAGGCAGCCATGATAGCGAATACTGCTCCTATTGATAGGACATAGTGGAAGTGTGCTACTACATAGTATGTGTCATGAAGAACAATATCTAGGGAAGAATTAGAGAGGACAATTCCTGTTAGGCCTCCAACTGTAAATAAGAAGATAAAGCCTAGGGCTCAAAGGAGTGGTGTGTCTCATTTAATTGAACCTCCATGAAGGGTAGCGAGTCAGCTAAATACTTTTACCCCAGTAGGAATAGCGATAATCATTGTTGCTGATGTAAAATAAGCTCGGGTATCAACGTCCATTCCTACTGTAAACATGTGGTGGGCTCAAACAATAAATCCTAGAAGGCCAATTGCTATCATAGCTCAGACCATTCCTATGTAGCCGAAAGGTTCTTTTTTCCCTGCGTAGTAAGCTACGATGTGTGAAATCATTCCGAATCCTGGAAGGATTAGAATATAGACTTCAGGGTGGCCAAAGAATCAGAAGAGATGTTGATAAAGAATTGGGTCTCCCCCTCCTGCCGGGTCAAAGAAGGTTGTATTTAGATTTCGGTCTGTTAGAAGCATAGTAATTCCAGCAGCCAGAACCGGTAGGGATAAAAGTAGAAGGACTGCTGTAACAAGAACAGCTCATACAAATAGAGGGGTCTGATACTGGGAGATTGCTGGGGGTTTCATGTTAATAATTGTAGTAATAAAATTAATTGCTCCAAGAATTGAAGAAATCCCTGCTAGGTGGAGGGAGAAAATAGTTAGGTCTACAGATGCTCCTGCATGGGCTAAATTTCCTGCAAGAGGGGGGTAGACTGTTCATCCTGTTCCTGCCCCCGCTTCAACTGCAGAAGAAGCTAGGAGAAGAAGGAATGAAGGGGGTAGGAGTCAGAAGCTTATGTTATTTATTCGAGGGAATGCTATATCGGGTGCTCCAATTATCAGGGGGACTAATCAGTTTCCAAATCCTCCAATCAGAATTGGTATTACTATAAAGAAAATCATCACAAAAGCGTGTGCAGTGACGATAACATTGTAAATCTGATCATCCCCTAAAAGGGCACCAGGTTGGCTTAGTTCAGCTCGAATTAGCAGGCTTAGGGCAGTGCCCACTATTCCTGCTCAGGCACCAAATACTATATAAAGGGTACCAATATCTTTGTGATTAGTTGAGAAAAATCAACGTGTGATTGCCACAGGTAGGATGGCCGAAGGCCCAGGCGGCGGATTGTAGCTCCGAGGACAGAGGTTTAACTCCTCTTCTTACCAGAAAGCTCTGTGGTGAAGTTCATGTCAGGTTGCAAACCTGAAGACGCAGGTTAACGCCCGCCGGGGCTTTCCCCGCCTTTTTTCTGGCGGCGGGGAAAGTAGATGGATGCTCGCTGGTTAGGGCGCTTAGCTGTTAACTAAGAGTTTGTAGGATCGAGGCCTTCCCATCTAGAAAGGCTTTAGCTTAATTAAAGTGTCTGGGTTGCATTCAGAAGATGTGGGATAAAGTCCTGCAAGTCTTATCAGAGGCTAGGAGATTTTCACTCCTGCTTAGAGCTTTGAAGGCTCTTGGTCTTAATCCTATCCTAAGCCTCTTAGGAAATTATCGAGAAAATGGTTGGTGCAATTGGTAGGAGGCATGTTGCTATAATAGTAGCAGTTGCAAGGAGTAGGGTTTGGTGTTTTTTTGTTTTTCGTCAGGGGGTAGAGGAGATTGAGGGGTGTGGGGACAAGGTAAGGGTTATAGCATATGTTAGGCGAAGATAAAAGTATAGGCTAAGTAGTGCACCTAGGGCTACTACTGTTGCAATTAGAAGGAAGCCTTGGGTTGTTACTTCTTGGAGGATATATCATTTAGGTAAGAATCCGGTTAGTGGGGGAAGTCCTCCTAGGGAGAGGAGGGCTAGGCATGCTAGGGCGGTAAGAGCGGGGGCTTTAGTTCATCCTAGGGTTAAAGTGGCGATGTTGGTAGCATTTGTTTTTTTTAGGGTAAGGAAAGTTGCGGTTGTTATTGTAATGTAGACAAGTATAGCCATGATAGCTATTTTAGGGGCTATATGAATAACCAGAATCATTCATCCTAAGTGAGCGATGGATGAGTATGCTAGAATTTTTCGTACTTGGGTTTGGTTAAGGCCTCCCCATCCTCCTACGATTACTGATAATACAGCTAGAACTATGAGGAGTGGAGGGTAGGATTCTTTTGTGATGTTCAATAAGACAATAAATGGGGCAAGTTTTTGTCATGTAGAGAGAATTAGCCCAGTAGTAAGTGAAATTCCTTGTAGTACTTCAGGGAGTCAAAAGTGTACAGGTGCTAGGCCCATTTTAAGTGCAATGGCCATGATAGCTATGTTAATAGCAATAGGGTCCTGTATATATAGTACGGATCAGTTTCCTGTCTCTCATGCATTGATGGTGCATGCAAATAAAAGAACAGCTGAGGCGGTCGCTTGTGTGAGGAAGTATTTTGTTGTGGCTTCTACAGCTCGTGGGTGGTGTTGTTGGGCTATTAGTGGAATAATGGCGAGAGTGTTTATTTCTAGGCCTATTCATATAATAAGTCAGTGCGATGAGTGGAAGACTAGGTAGGTTCCTAGGAGTAGGGTTAAAGGAAAAATCGCCAGAACGTATGGGCTCATTAGCAGGGGAAGGACTTTAACCAACATGTTCGGGGTATGGGCCCGAAAGCTTATTTAGCTGACTCTGCTAGAAGGTGGTGTAGTGGAAGCACCCAGAGTTTTGATCTCTGGAGGAGGGGTTCGAGTCCCTTCTTTCTAAGGAGTCGGGGGGAGTTTAACCCCCGTGGTTCACTCTATCAAAGTGGCCCTTGGGCGTTCAGGCACGGCTCCTTTTAGAGTTGTGGGGGAAGTCCTGCAGTACCAACTGGTAGTGAAATATGCCATAAAATTAGGGCCAGGGTCAGTGGAAGGAAATTTTTTCATACTAGATGTATAAGTTGGTCGTATCGGAATCGAGGGTAGGATGCTCGGATTCATAAGAATACTGCTGATAAGAAAGCTGCTTTAATAGCAATATTGATTGCGGTTAGTTCGGGGAAGCCTGTGAAGTTTGATGCACCCAGGAATAGAATAGCGGAGAGAGTGTTTATAAACAGAATGTTAGCATATTCTGCTAGGAAGAACAGGGCAAAGGGACCTCCTGCATATTCTACATTAAACCCTGAAACTAGTTCTGATTCTCCTTCTGTAAGGTCAAAGGGTGCCCGGTTGGTCTCTGCTAGTGTTGAAATATATCATATTGCTGCTAATGGTCAGGCTGGGGCTAGTAATCAGATTTTTTCTTGGGCGGTGCTGAACATGGATAAAGTAAATCCCCCTGTAAAGACGATAGTGGAAAGCAAGATAAGTCCTAGGGCTACTTCGTAGGAAATGGTTTGGGCGACAGCTCGAATGGCCCCGATTAGGGCATATTTAGAATTTGAGGCTCATCCTGACCCTAAAATAGAGTAGACGGCGAGGCTTGAAAGGGCTAGGATAAAGAGAATAGTTAGATTTAGGTCAGTTACAGGAAACGGGAGGGGGAGGGGTGCTCATAGGGTGAGGGCTAGTGTGAGGGCCAGGGTAGGGGTGGCTAAGAATAAGAATGGGGACGAAGTTGAGGGTCGTACAGGTTCTTTAATAAAAAGTTTAACACCGTCTGCGATGGGTTGAAGGAGACCGTAGGGTCCTACAATGTTTGGGCCTTTTCGCAGTTGTATATATCCTAGTACTTTTCGTTCAATTAAGGTTAAGAAGGCTACTGCTAGGAGGACTGGTACAATATAGGCAAGGGGGTTAATGATATGGGCTATGAGGATGTTGAGCATAAAGCTAAGGAGAGGAGTTGAACCTCTGATCGAAAGGCTTAGGCTTTCTGCATTTACCAGGCTCTGCCACCTTAGCTTGTGCCCTTCTTTGGGGCTGGAGGGTGCTCTCCTTTACCTGTTTTAGTTGTTTTCATCAGGTAGGGGGAAGGCGTGCCTAAAGCATTGGCCTTATCACTCCGGTCCTTTCGTACTAGGAAGGGTAGCTTTATAGATAGAAACCGACCTGGATTTCTCCGGTCTGAACTCAGATCACGTAGGATTTTAATCGTTGAACAAACGAACCCTTGAAAGCGGCTGCGCCATCAGGATATCCTGATCCAACATCGAGGTCGTAAACCCCCTCGTCGATATGGACTCTGGGAGAGGATTGCGCTGTTATCCCTAGGGTAACTTGGTCCGTTGATCGGGAGTCAACCCGGATCATTGTTGGTCAAAATTTTTTGTGACTTGGAGCTGTGGCTCTAGGTTCTAGGGGATGTCCCCTATCCACTTGGGAGCTTTGTTTTTTCCCATGGTCGCCCCAACCGAAGATATTAATACCAGTGTTATGCTATTTAGGGATTTTTTAGTGAAGTTGCTTTTCATAATTGGTTCATATCTAAAGCTCCATAGGGTCTTCTCGTCTTATATGTTTATGCCCGCTTCTGCACGGGCAGATCAGTTTCATTGACCAGGGAGAAGAGACAGTTAAACCCTCGTGGTGCCATTCATACAGGTCTTCATTTAAAAGACAATTGATTGCGCTACCTTTGCACGGTTAAAATACCGCGGCCGTTAAACTTTTGGTCACAGGGCAGGCGGGACCTCCTATGTGGTGTTAGCAGGAGGCGATGTTTTTGGTAAACAGGCGGGGTTTGAGTTTGCCGAGTTCCTTTTCTTCCTTTAAGTCTTTCCTTTAAGGCACTCCTGTGTAGGGGTAACGATATTAGGTGCGTGTTTTTCTTGGCTGGTTGTAGCTCTAACGCAGGCTCCTCTTTTTTTGGGTTCGTTAATTGTCGGTGGTGAGTCCGATCCGACTTACACTTGTGCTGGGAGAAGTTCGTTCTTCTTATTACTCGTTCTAGCATGGTCTCTTTTATGCGAGCATAAAATGGCCTAGTATTTTTAGGGGCATTAGTTTTGTTAATCTTATTATGGGTTTTTAAAGGTCTGAGCTTTAACGCTTTCTGAACAGGTGGCTGCTCTTAGGCCCACTGAAACCGGTAGCCTTTGTTAAATTTATTCTTTAGCCTCCTGATAAGGTTGTGTCCTTTGTTAAGGGAGCTGTTCCCCCCTCAACTAACTCTCGCTCGTGGCCCGAAGTCTTGTTTTAGTAGGACTGTGGTGACGGGGGGCTAAGCGGGGCTGAACTTCTATTCATTTCCTAGGCAACCAGCTATAACCTGACTCGATAGGTCTTTCACTTCTACTTGGGGATCTTCCCACTCTTTTGCTACAGAGACGGGTTGGTCCTATAATAGACTGTCCCGAAGTAGCTCGTGCAGGTTTCGGGAAATCAAACTAGAGGTCTCTTTGCTTGAATAGACTAGCTAGATCATGATGCAAAAGGTACGAGGTGTATGCTCTGCTTTTATAAACTTAAGCGTGTTATTTCATTTCTCTTTCAGCTTTCCCTTGCGGTACTTTATCTATAGCTTCAATTTTTCCTTTTCTGTCGCCCGTACTGGGGTGGTCGAATGGTTTAGTTTGTGAGTTTAGTTTTTGTAATAGTATGTAAATTGTGGTTTTTGTAATATTAAGTTAAGCTAGCTGTTTGGTTCAGGGTGATCCAACTTGCATGGATGTCTACTCGGTGTAAGGGAGTCGCTTAACTATCTCGGCCACACCCTGGTTATTCCAAGTGCACCTTCCGGTACACTTACCATGTTACGACTTACCTCCCCTTGTGGCCGTAAATGTGTTAATTATCTAAATAAAGGGGGTTGTTGGGGAGAGTGACGGGCGGTGTGTGCGCGCTTCAGAGCCGGCTTCAAGAAGACACTCTGCTTCTTCTTTACTGCTAAATCCACCTTCAGGGTATTTGTTTCAGAAGGCCCTTTCGTAAATAACCTATGTTAGGTAATGTAGCCCATTTCTTCCTATTTCGTACGCTACACCTCGACCTGACGTTTTGAGCAGTGCTCATTTTGCTTACTTTGGTGCCTTCATAGGGTAAGCTGGCGACGGTGGTATATAGGCGGAAAGAGCAAGAGATAGTGAGGTTGAACGGGGATTATCGGTTCTAGAACAGGCTCCTCTAGGGGGGTCTGAAGCACCGCCAAGTCCTTTGGGTTTTAAGCTAATGCTCGTAGTCCCCTGGCGGATATTTATTGTAAGCGGATATCTAAGTTTACGGCTAGGCATAGTGGGGTATCTAATCCCAGTTTGTGTCCTAGCTGTCGTGGGTTCTGGTAGAATGGGTTAAAGCTACTTTCGTATTAGGTGTTCGAACTTCAATGTGCGTATGACGGCTTAGGAAGTCTTCGGCTTTAGTTTCAGTTTCCCATAACCACTCTTTACGCCGGGAGTATCAACTTGGGCCTCTCGTATAACCGCGGTGGCTGGCACGAGTTTTACCGGCCCTCTTAGCCCTGGCTAAGTCAAGTTTTCACTTATGGCTTAATGTCTATTACTGCTGGGTTCCCTTGGGGGTGTGGCTAAGCAAGGTGTCTTGGGCTAAAATTGTGCCTGATACCGGCTCCTCGTTCCCGGACGGGGGAGTGAGGGCATCCTCACAGGGCTGCGGAGACTTGCATGTGTAATCTGGGCTAAAGCTGATAATAAGGTCAGGACCAAACCTTTGTGCTCGCGGGGCTTTTCAGGGCCCATCTTAACAGCTTCAGTGTTATGCTTTGAATTAAGCTACGCTGGC